GATGTGGTCAATACAGCGAGAACCACACCTGTAACCCAAGTCAATTCACGAGGGTTTTTAAATCCACCGGTGAGATACACACGAAATACATGAAGAATCATCATTAGGACCATCATACTTGCCGACCATCTATGAACTGATCGAATTAACCAACCAAAATTAGCTTCAGTCATTATGTATTGAACAGAAGCAAAAGCCTCAGTAACCGTCGGACGATAGTAAAAAGTCATAGCAAATCCTGTAGCTACTTGTACTAAAAAACAAGTAAGCGTAATTCCCCCTAAACAATAAAAAATATTGACATGTGGAGGAACATATTTACTAGTTATATCATCGGCAATCGCCTGAATCTCTAAACGTTCTTCGAACCAATCATAGACTTTATTGAGATAGGTGGAACTCCCCCTCCGAGAACCGTATCTGAGACTTTCATCTCATACAGCTCAAGCAAAAACACCCAAATCCTAATTGCAACGGATATGTAATGAAAGTTTGAAACCTTTTTATTTTTTATTTTGAATCAAAGATTCAACCTTCTCTTACTTTAGTAAATAAGAAAAATACAAAAGCTCTTCGTTGTTTGTGGTGATACTACCAAAATTTCAAGTTGGCTAAGTCGCCTTTATGTTAATCCTTACGTGCCTCTTGAATCCACTCTTTTCCTATTTCATTTTGAATTTGTTTTTGTGTATAATGTGGATTTTCATATTTTTTTATTGTATTGATAGGAATTCTCTTGTTAAGAAACCTATGACTTGATTAAAACCTCAGATTCATACTAGAACCTCGGCGATTCAATAAAAAAACCTAAGTTAAGTCAAAGATTCCCTGAGTAAGAACCCCTCGACTATCACCCATTCCATAAATAGATAGAATGCCTAAAATTTCAAAGACTTTAATTTTTAATTTTTTTGGAATCCGGATAGGAGATCTGAACATTAGGTATGAATCATAGTTCAAATATTTCTTAATCTATTTCATATACTCCGTGTTCCAGATACTAGAATAAATATCCGACGAAGGAGACCCATCTCTATCAAGATGACAGAGCCACACTCTGTACTATCAATAGGATCGATTCTAACAAGTCACACACTCATATCCCGGCAATTACAGAAACAAAAAAATTCCGCGGTCGAACTCCCAAAACAAAGTAAAACAAAGTATAATGGGCTCAAAATACGAGTTCTAAATGATTCCTTTTGTATGACTTTACAATTCTTAGAGACCTAATTCATTGAAATTCCATCCAATAAAACGGAAGAATTATAAATCTCCAAAATAATAGATAGAAAGATGGCAAAAAGAGCCATTGCGACGCCCATCAAAGGAGTTGTTCCCCACCCAGGGGCTACTTTACCATATTCCGAATTCAAGGGTTTTAATAAAACCCCTACAGCCGTTCGCCTTGGACCACCGTTCTCAACAGTTTGTGTAACCATAAATCCTATTGTATTCATTGAGATCTGTTGACTTTGTATACCATTCCGTTGTAGTTGTAAATAAACGATCTTATCATGGATCCATTACCATTGAGGTTTTGAAATTTTATAAGAATGGAAACAGCAACCCTAGTAGCCATCTTTCTATCTGGTTTACTTGTAAGTTTTACAGGGTATGCCCTATATACCGCTTTTGGGCAACCTTCTCAACAACTAAGAGATCCATTTGAGGAACATGGAGACTAGTTGACGTAATGAGCCTCGCAATGTTTTGAGGCTCATTACGTCAATTGAGATACTGAAAAATTATTTTATCTTTTTAGTTGGAACTTTAGGTGGTTCTCGAAAAAAGATAGCAAAAAATATTATTCCTAAAGTCGACACTAAGAGGAATGTATAAACTAGTGCTTCCATGGATTCGATCGCAGTTTACAATTATAGCTTTCATACCTGTTTGTTCCCTTTTATTTATGGGGGACCATCTACCAGATAAAAAATAAAGAAGGAACACGAGCAAAAAAGTAGTGATCAAGGTTTCTCTGACCCCTAGGAAAAATTCAAAAAAAAATATAGACGAAAGAAACCAAAGTAGTGTTATATCAGACTGCTTGTCTTCTTGTAGTTGGATCTCCAAGTTTTTGGAATGCTCCAAATTCGACTTGAGTATCCAAATCCGGATCAATACCAGCAAAAACATCTCTGAACAGGGTTCTAGCACCATGCCAAATGTGTCCGAAGAAGAAGAGCAAAGCAAATGAAGCGTGTCCAAAAGTAAACCAACCCCTTGGACTGCTACGAAAAACACCGTCAGATTTCAATGTAGCACGATCTAATTCAAAAATTTCACCCAATTGAGCGCGTCTAGCATATTTTTTCACAGTAGCAGGATCGCTATAACTGACTCCGTTGAGTTCACCACCATAGAACTCAACAGTTACACCAACTTGTTCAACACTATACTTTGACTCTGCCCTTCGAAAAGGAACATCCGCTCGAACAATTCCGTCGCCATCTACCAAAACAACGGGAAATGTTTCAAAAAAGGTAGGCATACGACGTACAAAAAGTTCACGACCATCCTTATCTCTAAAGATAGGATGTCCTAACCACCCAACTGCTATTCCATCCCCGTTATCCATTGAGCCCGCCCTGAATAATCCTCCCTTCGCCGGATTATTTCCGATGTAATCATAAAAAACTAATTTTTCAGGAATTTTCGACCAGGCTTCTGCTAAACTTTGATTTTCTGCCAGCCCCATACTAACTCTTCGATATATCTCTTGCTGAAAATATCCCTGATCCCATTGATAACGAGTGGGCCCAAATAATTCGATCGGGGCAGTTGCGGAACCATACCACATAGTTCCAGCAACAACAAAAGCTGCAAAAAAGACAGCAGCTATACTACTGGAAAGCACGGTTTCAATATTTCCCATACGCAATCCTTTGTATAGACGTTGTGGCGGGCGGACACTCAAATGGAATAGACCCGCTAATATGCCCAATGTACCTGCTGCAATATGATGAGAGGCTATTCCTCCCGGAATAAAAGGATCAAAACCTTCTACGCCCCATGCGGGACTTACAGGTTGTACTTTTCCAGTCAGTCCATAAGGATCGGACACCCATATTCCAGGACCGTACAAACCTGTTACATGAAATGCACCAAACCCAAAGCAAGCCACTCCTGAAAGAAATAAATGAATTCCAAAGATCTTGGGTAAATCCAACGAAGGTTTTCCTGTACGTTCATCAAAAAAAATTTCGAGATCCCAATAGACCCAATGCCAGATAGCTGCCAAAAAGCATAAACCAGAAAACATAATATGCGCCCCAGCTACACCTTCATAACTCCAAATACCCGGATTCATTACAGTTCTTCCTGTAATACTCCAACCGCCCCATGAATTGGTTATTCCTAAACGAGTCATGAAGGGTATAACGAACATACTCTGTCTCCACATTGGATCAAGAACAGGATCAGAAGGATCAAAAACTGCTAATTCATAGAGAGCCATCGAACCAGCCCAACCAGCAACCAAAGCCGTATGCATTAAATGAACAGAAAGCAATCGGCCGGGATCATTCAATACAACAGTATGAACACGATACCAAGGCAAACCCATAGAAATTCCCCTTTATCAAAGATAGACACTGCGTAACTTTATTGCATTAGAAAAGACTATACTGTGACTATCCTATCGATCCTCGCTGTTCAGTAAATTATTTCAGAACAGGAGTTGATAGTTATTCTTTTTCTATTCTGTTGTTAATCTGTTATTACTAAAATATTTTAATTGTTTCATTTTTAATTGTTTAATTAATGGAACAATTATGTTCATAGGAACAAAGAGAAACAGATTTATTCTATACTCGATAAGTATCAATACGCAATGGGGTTGAATAACATTTTGAGTAGCAAATACATACATATTTACTCAGCGCCCTATTCCTACTAATTTTACTTTATTCCTTCTTTTTTTCTTTCTAACTTTTTGTAATCTATGCAAAAAAGAAATCCGCTAAAAGCCAATATTTTAAAATTAGAAACACAAAAAAATCATATTCCTACGTTTTTACATCAAAGTGAAATATATTACTTAGTTTTTTTCTTTAAGCTAATGCCTATTGGTGTTCCAAAAGTACCTTTCCGAAGCTCTGGAGAGCGAGATGGAGCTTGGGTCGACGTATAGTGCGACTTGTCAGATATACTGGGTCATATGGGATTTACCCGTTCTCTCCTCAATCGAGATATCCTCCGTTTCGCCCAAGAAGGAATCATTAAATCATAAACAATTTGGAGCGTGAAGTGCAATTTGATCTGTTTTGAGAGGATCCATATTACTATTTACTATTCTCAATTACCAATTATTTATGGTTGACTTGGTTGAACTAAAAAAAAGAAAATATTCAGGCTCTGTTTAGAAAAACCCAACTCAATAAGTAATATATCTATGATTCCTAGTTCGATCCTAAATAACCCCTATGTGGAATATCTGTTAAACGGGTTGTTAATCAAGACTTGGTAGAACGTATAAACTGAATTGAAAAAATAAGCAGAAAGTTAAAAAAAAAAGAAAATGGTAATAAGAATATTTGTCCTATATGTGTAAATAAAAATCGGGTCAATCTTTACCTGGAGTAGAGCATAAACCTAAAAAGAGAAAAGAGACCCACTCAGAAACAAGAAAGTATCATCGGGGTTGGTTGATGAAACAATACATCAATGAGAAGTTAATTCAATAAGTTTAGTGACTTTTTCTTTAGTAGAATTATAAGAAAGCAATAAAACTGGTCTTTATTCAAGAATAAAATGTTTTTTTTTAGTAAGAAAAACCCTGTATATGGGAAAAGAGAGAGGTCTGGAATCCATACATTGATTCTTTTTTTGTTTTTGGGATTTTTTTGAACCGTATGCATCAAAAGGTGCGTGTACGATTCCGAAAGGATACAATTGTATCCTAATTAACCGACTTTATCGAGAAAGATTACTTTTTTTAGGACAAGGAGTTGATAGCGAGATCTCAAATCAACTTATTGGTCTTATGATATATCTGAGTATTGAAGATGATAACAAGGATCTTTATTTGTTTATAAACTCTCCCGGCGGGTGGGTAATACCCGGAGTAGCTATTTATGATACTATGCAATTTGTGCGACCAGATGTTCATACAATATGTATGGGGTTAGCCGCGTCAATGGGATCTTTTATCCTAGTCGGGGGGGGAATTACCAAACGTTTAGCATTCCCTCACGCTTGGCGCCAATGAGATTTTTATTTAAAAGAAAAGGGAAGACTGTGCCTTCGTCCCAGGAAATAGTAAGCAATAATAGCATGGCACTTTGCATTCGATATTATAAATTTTTGGATTCTTTTGAAAAACATTAGATTATGTATCGAGAGAGTAGTATGAGATTAAAAGGTCTTCTCAATTTTAGGATTGGGAGTTGGGTTTAGCGTCACAAACCTTTTTTGTTCACGCTTCACACTATAGGGTTCTTAACAATATTCATGTTATCAAAAGAAAAGAATCTAAGAGGGGCGCAAAAAAAATATTTTTCTTTGATTGGAACAAAAAGAAACTTTGGGATTGCCGAATCACATCCAAAACAAATCACATTAAGATAATTAAGATAGAAGGCAACGGAGCCATCATAGTATTTTATACATATTCGAAAGGAAGGACGGCAATTTGATCATTTAACCACCTGGGTATGATATATTCTATTTTTCTCTTTCTTTTTTCAATAAAGAGGCCAAGTTAGGTTAATCTTAGTGCAGAGCCGTATGCATATGCAAGAGGGATGCCTGTACGGTTGTTCAATTCGATCTTTTTCATATTATTCTTTATCTTTCTATTTCTTTTCTATCCGCTTCATCATATAAGCTAGAAAAACTTTTTATTCTATTATTTTATTCTATTACTATTATTTTATTCTATTATTAGGGTAATGATCCATCAACCTGCTAGTTCATTTTATGAAGCACAAGCGGGAGAGTTTATCCTGGAAGCAGAAGAACTGTTGAAACTGCGCGAAACCATCACAAGGGTTTATGGACAAAGAACGGGCAAATCCATATGGGTTGTATCCGAAGACATGGAAAGAGATGTTTTTATGTCAGCAACAGAAGCACAAGCTTATGGAATTATTGATCTTGTAGCGGTTGAATGAAAATAACATGTAATTCACGAAAATTCGTGATTGGAAATTTTTGAACTGTGTTTACTATTTATTAACTTACTATTTATTTAATAGAAATAGACATAATTCATAATCATCCGGTTAGGATCAATCTAAACCAGCCCATTATGTATCCAATTCAACATGCCAACTATTAAACAACTTATTAGAAATACAAGACAGCCAATCAGAAATGTCACTAAATCACCCGCTCTTAGGGGATGTCCTCAACGACGAGGAACATGTACTCGGGTGTATGCGCGACTCGTTTCGATCATATAATGAGCTGGTATAAAAGCAAAAAAACAAGGTGCCAATATCAATGATGAATACCATAAATAGGATAGAATCGAGGAGGGGGCCTTTTTCTATTTATTATTTATCTAAAACAAAGAACCCCTTTCATATTCCTGCATTGTGTATTAATTTTATGGCTTCCGTTGGTGCAAATTGAATTACCTCAATGTAAGATGAGAAGCAATTCTCCATTGGTATAAAATGATTATCCATTAAGCGGAGGAATTCTTTTTTAAGCATAAAGATTACGCCCCTACTCTGCCAAGAACGGACTAAAAGGGTCAGCTACCCAGCTAACTTTCCTAAATAAATACCGTTACTGTATAGATGGGTTTCGTTGTGAAAGGACTTTTACTGGATAATTCGTGGGTAGAGCCAAAGAGGATGAACTATACAAGTTACCAAGAACCTGGATTAAATGAAGTGAAGGCTCCGGTGTATAGAGAAGACCTCACCGTTTAAGAAGTTACCATAGAAACGATGGAACCCACTACACTATCTTCTTTATCCATTTTCTATTTTTTATTTGCTATATTTTTGACACCCGTAAAAGAATAAAATTTCTTTCTTATTTCGCATTGAAATAAAAAAATCGTGGTTGGGAAGGTTATAGTAGCCAAAGCCATTGGAATTTCTAGTTTATACATTGGAAAAATCCGTTTTGTTATTAATAGATTAGGAAGTGTTAAAAGAATAACTGAAAGAGAACAACTCAATTAGTTATTCGTGAAAGTTTTATCTATTCAATGACTAGAATTAGACGTGGATATATAGCTCGAAGACGTAGAACAAAAATTCGTTTATTTGCATCAAGCTTTCGAGGGGCCCATTCAAGACTTACTCGAACTATTACTCAACAGAGAATAAGAGCTTTGTTTTCAGCTCATCGGGATCGGGATATTAAAAAGAGAGAGTTTCGTCGTCTGTGGATCACTCGTATAAACGCAGTAATACGTGAGAGTGTAGTATGCTATAGTTATAGCAGATTAATACATGATCTGTACAAGAGACAGTTTATTCTTAATCGTAAAATACTTGCACAAATAGCCATATCAAACAAGAATTGTTTTTATACAATTTCCAATGAGATCACAAAAGAAGTAGATTCGAAAGAATCTACTGGAATATTGTAAACGCGTTTTCCCGGAGTTCATTCTCCGGGAAGGTAGAATAGTTAAGATAAAAAAGTAGTCAAAATGAACGAGCACGTTCAATACAAAAAGCTTTCTCCAATTCTTTTTTTTTTCATAGGACACATCTGGATTCTCGGAAAAGAACCAATCTTGTCTTTGAGTTCGAATCGAAATTCTGATTCAAGAGTAAACCCTTTTAATTCTGGTTCTAAGACCTGTAGTTCTATCGGTTAACTCGGTTTTTTCAAATTGTTTCTGATTATTGAGAAAGGGTAACAAAGATAAAATACGAGCTTGTTTTATAGCCATAGTAATTAAACGCTGTTGTTTCAAGGTCAACCTATTCACTCGTCGCGATAAGATTTTTCCCTGTTCGCTAATAAATCGACTAATTAAACTCATATTTCTATAAGAAATTTGATCTCCCGATTTAATAGGAGGCAAACGCCTACGAAAAGGTCGTTTTGATTTAAGAAAAGGTCGTTTGGATTTATCCATGATTTTTTTTATTATTTAATTTTTTTCTTTCTCTCAAAAATTCTATTTCTTAATTTGAATTCATTTTAATTCAAATAGGATTTTTTTGATTTAGATTTCTATTTATATAGAATTGTTCTATTCGATCTAATTATAGCTAATTATAGCTAGATATAGATAAAATGTCACCCCTTGCCCTTCCTTGAAAGGGTAATATAGAGGTACTCAATTGATCTATTTCTTTATCTCCCCATGAATCGTATGCTTGTAACAATACGGACAGAATTTTCTCAACTCTAATCGATTAGGTGTATTGTGGCGGTTCTTTTGAGTAATATATCTGGAAATGCCCGTTGATATCCTATTAACGCTATTTCGGGCACAACTGGTACATTCCAAAATCACCGTTACTCGAACATCTTTACCTTTGGCCATGAACCTCCTTTGAATTTTTGATTTACTCAACTTTTCTATTTTTGATTCAAAACGAATAAGTAAAGGACAGAAGATTTCCAAATTTTATTTCAAATCGAAATAGAATATCTCATTTTTTATTTAAATATCTTGGATAATATTCTTTACTTAGACCTTCAACCCGCATTTCTATTCTACTCCCATTCTTTTATTATATATTCTATTAGGAATATTGATTGAAATTTAATTTGAATTAAATTCAAATTGGACCCCTAATTTCCCAGATGTTGAAGAGACTTTATTTTTTCTCTTTCTTCCCTTATTTCCTTATTTGAATTCTAAAAAAGGGAAAAAAGAGAAAGTAGGAGAGGGGATTAGTCACCGATATTTGATTCTATCTTTAATCTTCTTCATTCCTTACTATGTTATTAACTAGAATGAAAAAAAGGGGAATGTTAGCGCATCCGGAAAAAACCGATTAATCTCTATTAATAGGCCCGCTAAAGCCCCAAACCATAGCGTACTTAGTACTGGTGCCACGGAGAGATATGTTTTTAAATCTCGCATTGAAAATCCTCCCTTTTTTTTTTTTTTTTATTGTAATATTTTTTTATTCTATATTCTAAAAAATAAAACATATATGATCCCATAGATAGGTCGTTAAAGACCAGACCACCTATAGTTGTACATGTAATGCCTAATTCAAATGGAATTCCTTTATTATTAATAATTATTTAATTATCAAATGATCTAGTAAAAGTCAATAAGATAGTACGTAAAATTAGAAAATAACTAAAAAAATCTCCCTCTTACCGAGAAAATAGAAAATACTGATTTATTCTTGTATACAAGTCTTTTACTACTATTATTATATGTTAAATCGAACAAAAAAGACGAAATCGGAAAAAATGGTGTGGGGAAATGATGTGGAAACCAAGATAGAAATTCTATACAATGACACTGTGGAACAATGCAAAGGGATGTGGCGCAGTTTGGTAGCGCGTTTGTTTTGGGTACAAAATGTCACGGGTTCAAATCCTGTCATCCCTACCTAGTGTGGACAGAATCTTTCATTTTTATCATACTCTGGGGTTCGAAAAAAATACTTTACTTTACAGTCTTATCTATTCCGATAAAAAAAGCGCTCTTAGTTCAGTTCGGTAGAACGTGGGTCTCCAAAACCCGATGTCGTAGGTTCAAATCCTACAGAGCGTGATTTTTTTCGTAGATATAATTAGACTGAAAGGGATTTAGTAACTTACTCAGCAATAGGGATTCGACCCCCCGTAGATTAAAGAGAGGAGGAGACCAATACAATAAAAAAGAAATCTTAATTAATCAAAGATCCAACTGATCCCCGCGCCTGTATTGTAAATATGCAGTGACGAATAATCCAGCTAAAGTAATAGGAATTAGACCTAAGACAATTCCAAATAAAAAAACTTCAATCATTTTAATTAGTTTGAAAAAAAAAAAAGAGGTAATATCTATACTTAAATAGTAATCCGAATTGCCATGAATCTCAACGACTAAGGATTGAAAATTGAAACTATA